AATGAAGTGCCTGATAAAAAGGATTATTTTGATAGAATAAATCATGTAACTCGTTACCTTCATTACATCTAATAGAATTAAACTATTTCCTAAAGTATCAAAAACTTTTATACGTCATATACTAAAATGTAAAAAAAAAGATAAGCTAATCAAGCTTTTGGGTTCATACCCCACATATAAAGGTTTTAATCCTTTTCTTTTTAATCATCAAATTATATAAAATTCTGTTCACGACAACTCTGATCCTAAGAACACTAATTGTTGTTTCCTCCCAAACATGATTAGGAATATGAATTGGATTAGAAATCAACCTATTGTCAATTATCCCGCTAATAAATAGATCAAAAAACATAATATGTACAGAAGCTTCAATTAAATATTTCATCACACAAGCACTAGCATCAACAATTCTCCTATTTTCAATTATCTTAATATCAACTTTTTTCTTGAACCTCCCTCAAGAAAAAACAACCCTGATATTAAATTCAGCATTGTTTACAAAAATAGGAGCAGCACCGTTCCATTTCTGATTTCCTGAAGTAATTGAAGGACTAAATTGAATAAACTCATTAATTCTAATAACATGACAAAAAATTGCACCAATAACAATAATTATGTACAACATTAACTTTGTATATTTCAACTTCATTATTGTATGTTGTATACTAATTAGAGGAATTATAGGAATTAACCAAATCAGATTACGAAAAATCCTGGCTTATTCATCAATTAACCACATTGGATGAATAATTGGAGCCTTAATGTTTATAGAAACATCCTGAATAATTTACTTCGTAATTTACTCAATTATTTCCATTAATATTGTGCTAATTTTCAACAAATTAAACCTATATTATCTAAAGCAACTATTTTGTTCAATAACTGACAACATAATCATAAAAATTCTATTTGTATTCAATTTTATATCACTAGCAGGACTTCCACCATTCTTAGGATTTTTCCCAAAATGAATTACTATTCAAACAATAGTTATAAACAATTCGATTATAATACCTCTACTTATGATCGTATTAACCCTAATTACTATGTTCTTCTATCTACGAATTACATTTAGAACAATCCTACTTTCTGCAAACGAAATCAATTTCATTACAATACCAAAACAAAAAATCTATTCAATCCTAATATTCAACATAATTTCAATCCTAAGACTAGTTTATTGTACCATGATTTTTAACTTAAATTAAAGGATTTAAGTTAAAAATAAACTTGAAGCCTTCAAAGCTTCCAACAAAGATCATTTCTTTAAGCCTTAGGAAGAAAGTCCACCTTTAAATTTGCAATTTAAAATCATATTTGACTATAAGACTTATGACGGGAGAAATAATTATTTCGTAAATAAATTTACAGTTTATTGCCTAGACTCAGCCATCCCGTCGAATAAATGATTATTTTCAACAAACCACAAGGACATTGGAACTTTATATTTCATCTTCGGAGCTTGGGCGGGAATAGTAGGTACATCACTTAGATTACTAATTCGAGCTGAACTAGGAAACCCAGGAACTCTAATTGGAGACGATCAAATTTATAACGTAATTGTTACTGCACATGCTTTCATTATGATTTTCTTTATGGTTATGCCAATTATAATTGGTGGATTCGGAAATTGGCTTGTCCCTTTAATGTTAGGAGCTCCCGACATAGCCTTTCCACGAATAAACAATATAAGATTCTGATTATTACCACCTTCTCTTACATTACTTTTAATGAGAAGAATAGTTGAAAGAGGTGCAGGAACAGGTTGAACTGTTTATCCTCCCCTATCCTCTAATATTGCTCACGGTGGTGCATCTGTTGATTTAGCAATTTTCAGATTACATTTAGCCGGTATTTCCTCAATTTTAGGTGCAGTAAATTTCATTACTACTGTTATCAATATACGATCTAAAAATTTAACATATGATCGAATACCATTATTTGTATGATCTGTAGCAATTACAGCTTTACTTCTTCTACTTTCGTTACCAGTACTAGCTGGAGCTATTACAATACTTTTAACTGATCGAAATTTAAATACATCATTCTTTGACCCAGCTGGAGGAGGTGATCCTATTCTTTATCAACATTTATTTTGATTCTTTGGACATCCAGAAGTTTATATTTTAATTCTTCCTGGATTTGGTTTAATTTCTCACATTATTAGACAAGAAAGAGGTAAAAAGGAACCATTCGGAACTCTAGGAATAATTTATGCTATAATAGCAATTGGATTATTAGGATTTATTGTATGAGCTCATCATATATTTACAGTTGGAATAGACGTAGACACTCGAGCTTACTTCACTTCAGCAACTATAATTATTGCCGTACCGACTGGAATTAAAATTTTCAGATGACTTGCTACTCTTCATGGTACACAATTGAATTACTCACCTTCAATACTATGAGCTTTAGGATTCGTGTTCTTATTCACTGTTGGGGGATTGACAGGAGTTGTTTTAGCTAACTCATCAATTGATATTATTCTTCACGACACTTATTATGTTGTAGCACATTTCCACTATGTACTTTCTATAGGAGCAGTATTCGCAATTATAGGAGGTGTAGTTCATTGATTCCCATTATTTACAGGATTAACTCTTAACGATAAAATTATGAAAATTCAATTCGTAATTATATTCATCGGAGTAAATACAACTTTCTTCCCTCAACACTTCTTAGGACTTAGAGGTATGCCTCGACGATATTCTGATTATCCAGATGCTTACACAACTTGAAATATTGTATCATCAATTGGATCAATAATTTCATTAATTAGAATTTTCGTATTATTATTTGCAATCTGAGAAAGATTTGCACTTCAACGGAAAAGATTATCAGCACTTAATCTAGCCTCATCTATTGAATGACTTCAACATATACCTCCAGCTGAACATAGATATTCAGAATTACCTGCAATCTCTAATTTCTAATATGGCAGATTAGTGCAACGGATTTAAACCCCGTACATAAAAGTTTTACTTTTTTTTAGAAATAGCCACCTGAAAAATATTTTCTATTCAAAATAGAGCCTCCCCATTAATAGAGCAGCTTGAATTTTTTCACGATCACGCTATATTGATTCTTCTTATAATTACTACACTTGTAGGATATTTAATAAGAAGACTCTTTTTTAATAAGTATAACCATCGATATTTACTTGAAGGTCAAACAATTGAATTAATTTGAACTATCTTACCTGCGGTAACGTTAGTATTTATTGCTCTACCTTCCCTTAAACTTTTATACTTATTAGACGAAGTTAACAATCCATTAACTTCAATTAAATCCATTGGACACCAATGATACTGATCATACGAATATACAGACTTTAAAACAGTTGAATTTGATTCGTATATAATTCAAACTAATGAATTAAAACCTGACCAGTTTCGTTTACTAGATGTTGATAATCGAGTAGTTCTACCTTTTAAAACTCAAATTCGAATAATAGTAACTGCAGCCGATGTACTTCATTCATGAACAATTCCATCTTTAAGAGTTAAAATTGATGCATGTCCAGGACGACTAAATCAAATTAGATTCTTAATAAATCGAGCAGGACTATTATTTGGTCAATGTTCTGAAATTTGTGGAGCAAATCATAGATTCATACCAATTGTTGTTGAAAGAATCTCCCCAAGTTATTTTATTAAATGAATTTTTAAGATAGCAGAAAACTCATTAGATGACTGAAAGCAAGTACTGGTCTCTTAAACCACATTATAGTAAATTAGCACTTACTTCTAATGAAAAGTTTAGTTAAGAAATAACATTAACTTGTCAAGTTAAAATCATTAATTATTTAATAACTTTTAATTCCACAAATAGCCCCTATTAATTGAATTAGATTATTCATCATATTTTCAATAATCTTTATCCTTTTTAACTCCATAAATTACTTCTCATTTAACTACCCGATTAAGAAATACAAAACAACTATAAAAAAAAAATTAATTAACTGAAAATGATAACAAATTTATTTAGATCTTTCGACCCTTCAACTAATCTTAATACAAGATTAAATTGATTAAGAACATTTTTAGGACTAATACTAATTCCATCAGCATTTTGGTTAATTCCTTCACGAATAAACTTTCTATGAATAAAAATTATAATAACACTTCACAACGAATTTAAAATTTTAATTAACGCAGATAAAATTAAGGGAAGAACTTTAATCTTTGTTTCTTTATTTGCCATAATTCTATTTAACAATTTCCTGGGTCTATTTCCTTATATTTTCACAAGAACAAGACATATAGTATTAACTTTAACATTAGCACTTCCTTTATGATTAAGATTCATAATTTACGGATGAGTAAATCATACAATACATATACTTGCACATTTAGTACCTGAAGGAACACCTCCAGTATTAATACCATTTATAGTATGTATTGAAACAATTAGAAATGTTATTCGACCAGGAACTCTTGCTGTACGATTAATAGCAAATATAATAGCAGGACATCTTTTAATAACCCTTTTAGGTAATACCGGACCAATATTAAGAATAGTAATATTAAACTTCTTAATTTTTACACAACTACTACTTTTAGTTCTTGAATCAGCAGTTGCAATCATTCAATCTTATGTATTTGCAGTTTTAAGAACTTTATACTCTAGAGAAGTAAACTAATGTCAGCACATAAAAATCATCCCTTCCATTTAGTAGATGTCAGACCTTGACCTTTAACAGGAGCCTTAGGAGCAATAATTACAATAGTAGGTTTAATCAAATGATTCCATTTTTATAACAACAATTTATTCTTATTAGGAACAGTTATTACAATACTAATTATATATCAATGATGACGAGATGTAGTTCGAGAAGGAACTTTCCAAGGATTACATACTTATAACGTAACTATAGGACTTCGATGAGGAATAATTTTATTCATTACATCTGAAGTATTTTTCTTCATCTCATTCTTCTGAGGATTTTTCCATAGAAGACTAGCACCTACTATTGAATTAGGAATAAATTGACCACCTAAGGGTATTCAACCATTCAATCCAATACAAATTCCTCTATTAAATACCTTAATTCTATTAACTTCAGGATTGACAGTAACTTGAGCTCACCATAGATTAATAGAAAATAATTACAAACAAGGACTTCAAGGTCTAATTTTAACTGTTTTATTAGGTTTATATTTTACCGCTCTTCAAGCCTACGAATACATCGAAGCACCTTTCTGCATCTCAGATTCAGTTTATGGATCATGTTTCTTTATAGCAACTGGGTTCCACGGACTTCACGTTATTATTGGAACAACTTTCTTAGCAGTTTGTCTTTATCGACATTATAAAAATCATTTCTCGTCAATTCATCACTTCGGATTTGAAGCAGCAGCATGATATTGACATTTCGTTGATGTAGTTTGATTATTTCTCTATATTTCAATCTACTGATGAGGTAGTTAATTATTTATATAATATAACAAATTATATTTGATTTCCAATCAAAAAATCTAATTAAATTTAGTATAAATAATTATAGTAATAACATTAACAGGATTTTTAATTTTTATATTAAGATTAGTAGTAATAACATTAGCTAGAATTTTATCAAAGAAAACTTTTTCAGATCGTGAAAAAAACTCACCATTTGAATGTGGATTCGATCCAAAATCATCTTCTCGAATACCGTTCTCATTACAATTCTTTTTAATTGCAGTAATTTTCTTAATTTTCGATGTTGAAATTACGTTACTGTTACCATTTATTGTAACAATAAAAATTACTAATACTATCAGATACACGTTAACTTTTATATTCTTCTTATTAGTTCTTTTACTTGGATTATATCACGAATGAAATCAAGGAGCATTAAATTGAGCTAACTAGGATAATAGTTAAGTATAACATTTAATTTGCATTTAAAAAGTATTGACGTCAGTCAATTTATCTTAAATAAGAAACAAAAACTTGTATTTAGTTTCGACCTAAAATTTTGGTGTAAAATCACCCTTATTTATTAATTGAAACCAAAGTAGAGGTATACCACTGTTAATGGTATCAATGAGATTAATCTCCAATTAAAGAAATATGAGATTCAAGACAAAGCTTCTAACTTTAATCTTTAGCGGCGAAACTCCGTTTATATTTCTATTTATATAGTTTAAATAAAACATTACATTTTCATTGTAAAATTAAAATTTTAATTTTTATAAATACCTAAAAATAAATATATTTCCTTGATATCTTCAATATCACGCTCTAATTATAAGCTATTTAAGTTAAAAATAAACTAATAACATTAAAATTCATAATACTAAAAGAACCATAAAAACCTTCAAATTATTATTATGAACAAACTGCAAAAATATAGATGAATTCTTCAAATTATGAAAAATATTCTGTCTTCCAAAAAATTCAGATCAACCTTGATCTAAATTTTTATAAATTTTTCCACCCAAATAAATAGGATAATAATTAACCCCAAAAGTAGAAATAAAAGGTATATTTCATATTGAAGAAATAAATAAAGTCAACTTTAATCAACTCTTACTCTTAAGCTTGTAAGATAAAGAAAACTTAGAAAACTCATAACCAATTCAAGCTCCAGAAGAAACAACAATTAAAGTCATAAACTTTATCAAAGTAGGTAAACAAATAAAATAAGGAGTAGAAAACATTAATCATATTAACATTCTACCTCCGAAAACAACAAATAAAATTAAACCTCTCATTCCCTTAAGTATAGTAACCCCTAAATCAGAAATAGATCTCAAAGAAAAAAAATTAAAATCGCCTAAAAGAACATAATAAATCAATCGAAAAGTATATCTTACAGTTAATCCTGTTGAAATAAAGTAAATTAAATAAATATAAATATTTAAATAATTTATTGATAAAACTTCTAAAATTAAATCCTTAGAATAAAATCCAGATAAAAATGGTAAACCACATAAAGCCAAATTAGAAATTAAAAAAAATCTACAAGTTAAAGGTATAAAATTACCTACACCTCCTATAAAACGAATATCCTGATAATTAAGTAAATTATGAATTATACAACCTGCACACATAAATAATAAAGCCTTGAATAAAGCATGAGTTAATAAATGGAAAAAAGCCAACTTATATTCTCCTAAAGCCAAAATTCTTATTATTAAACCAAGCTGTCTTAAAGTAGATAAAGCAATAATTTTCTTCAAATCAAATTCATAATTTGCTGCTAAACCAGCTATAAACATTGTCAGACTAGAAATAAATAATAAAAAAAACATTAAATTCAACCTTATAGCAAAATTAAAACGAATTAACAAATAAACACCAGCAGTAACCAAAGTAGAAGAATGAACCAAAGAAGAAACTGGAGTAGGAGCTGCTATAGCTGCAGGCAACCAAGAAGAAAATGGAATTTGAGCTCTTTTAGTTATAGCTGCCAAAGTAACTAATCATAAAATTAAATTTATATGAAAATCATTTTTCATTAAATCCAAATAACAAACGTAATTTCATCTACCATAATTTAACATTCAAGCAATAGATATAAGTAGAGCAACGTCCCCAATTCGATTTGACAAAGCCGTAATTATACCAGCATTATAAGACTTAACATTTTGATAATAAATAACTAAACAATAAGAGACTAAACCTAATCCATCCCAACCTAACAAAATTCTAATTAAATTAGGTCTAATAATTAATAACATTATAGACAAAACAAATATTGAAACCAACATAATAAAACGATTAATATTTAAATCTCCATGTATATATTCCATTCTATAATAAACAACTATAGAAGAAATAAAAAGAACAAATCTTATAAAAAGCAAAGATATTCAATCAAATAAAATTGTTATTACAAGACTAGTAGAATTTAAAGTTATAAGTTCATATTCTAACAACAAACAATAATCAATAATTATAAAATAAACTCTAGAAAAAAAAGTAATAATTGAAAAAACTAAAAAAAGAGATGAATAAATTAAACAAATTGATAAAATTGCCTAAAATAAAATAATCTATTTCTCTGACGCCACAAGTCAATATTTTTAATAAACTATTTAAGCAAATTCATAAAGAAAAATTTTCACCCTTTAAAATCAATAAATTTAAAGGAACTCAATGTAAAAATAAAAGTAAATATTCATTAATATAACCAGAAGAAAAAGAATAAATACCTGAATATAACTTTCCATGCTGTGTATAAGAATATAAATATAACGAATAAGCAGCTCTAAAAAAAGAAATTAAAGAAATCATCAACATTCTAACAAATCTTCATCTAACTAATCTATTAATTAATATAATTTCACCTAATAAATTTAAAGAAGGAGGAGCTGCTATATTTCTTGAACAAAAAAGAAATCATCATAATCTCATTCTAGGTATAAAATTAATTATACCCTTATTAAGAAACAATCTACGTCTACCAACCCGCTCGTAAACAATATTAGCTAAACAAAATAAACCAGAAGAACAAAGACCATGAGCTAACATAATTACTAAAGCCCCACATATGCCTCAATAATTTAAAGTCATAATACCACCTAAAGCAATTCCTATATGAGCAACAGAAGAATAAGCAATTAAAGATTTAATGTCAACTTGACGTAAACAAATTAAAGAAACATAAAAACCTCCAACTAAACTAATAATAATAAAAAAAATATTTAATCTCAAACCAACTAATATAAATAACTTCATAAACCGAAGTAAACCATAACCCCCAAGCTTTAACATAACACCAGCCAAAATTATTGAACCTGAAACAGGAGCCTCTACATGAGCCTTAGGAAGTCATAAATGTACAAAATATAAAGGTATCTTAACAAAAAATACAGCATTCACACAAATATAAAGCAAATAAGAATCAATTCCGTAAAGAAAGTTATAATCTAAAGAATAATTTTTACCGTAAATAAAAAAAATAGAAATTAATATTGGCAAAGAAGCAAACAAAGTATAAAAAAGTAAATAAACACCAGCCTGAAGACGTTCAGGTTGATAACCCCATCCCATAATCAACAACAAAGTAGGAATCAATCTTATTTCAAAAAACACATAAAACACAAATATATTCATAGCAGAAAAAGTTAAAAACAAGGAAATCAATAATATTATATTAACAAATAAAAATAAATTATAAAAATTATTAATCTTGTACAACTTAGCTCTACCTAGAACCATTAAAGCACAAATTCAAAAAGTAAGTAAATTCATTAGATATCTGAGTAAATCACACCCAAAAATATATCTAATATTAGAAAATAAATAATCAAACCTTATAGTAATTATAAACAAAAAAAACATTAAAAAATAAACAAATTGATTAAGCCAAAACCTATTCTTCAAAAAACTTAAAGGAATCGAAAATACCATTATTAAAATAAACTTTATCATAAAACGTTGAAAGTTTGAAAATAATCATTACCATGAGTACGAATTAAAGAAACTAAAACAGATAAACCTAAAGCTCCTTCACATACTCTCAAAGTTAAGAAAATTATTCTAAAATAAAATTCATAATTAAACAATCTCAAATAAATAAATAAATTAAAATAAAGTGAAACAACAATAAATTCCAAATTTAATAACATAACAAGTAAATGTTTACGCTTCAAACAAAATCTTAAAATTCCTAATATATATATTGAAATAGAAAATAAAAATATTAAAGTTAACATTAGTTTTAATAATTTAAATAAAATATTGGTCTTGTAAACCAACAATAAGGTTATACCTTTTAAAACTCAGAGAAAAGAAAATCTTCCTATCATTAATCTCCAAAATTAATATTTTATTTAAACTATTCCCTGAATCACATTTCTAATTATAATAACTACCTTAACCCTTTCAATTTCTATTACAATAGTAAATCATCCATTATCAATAGGATTAATCTTATTAATACAAGTAATTTGTGTATCTTTAACTACAAGCTTAATAAGATCGAACTTCTGATTTAGATATGTTCTATTTCTAATTATAATTGGAGGTATATTAGTTTTATTCGCCTACATAACAAGAATTGCTTCTAATGAAAAATTTAACTACTCAAACAAATTAATCATCATATTAGCAATAATTATAATCCCAACAATTATTGCTACAATAATCGGAGATTGAACAATTATAGACTATCAAAACTTCAACTTAGAAAAAATTGATAATTTCCAATTCGACTTAACACTTACAAAAATAATAAACTTTCCACAAAACATGCTTCTACTAGCTATAATTTTATACCTATTTATTGCACTAATTGCAGTAGTAAAAATTTCTAACGTAAAATTTGGACCTCTTCGACAAACTAATTAACTAATGAAAAAACCTATACGAACTTCATTCCCCCTATTTAAAATTGTAAATAACTCACTAATTGATTTACCAACACCAAGAAATATTTCAGCATGATGAAATTTCGGATCATTACTAGGACTATGTTTAGGAATTCAAATTTTAACAGGATTATTTCTTGCAATGCACTATACAGCAAATATCGAAATAGCATTTAATAGAGTAGTACATATCTGTCGAGACGTAAACTACGGATGACTACTACGAACTTTACATGCAAATGGAGCATCATTCTTCTTCATTTGTATTTACTTACACGTAGGACGAGGAATCTACTATGGATCTTACAATTTTGTAATAACATGAATAGTAGGAGTATTAATCCTATTTATTGTAATAGCAACAGCATTCCTAGGATATGTTCTACCCTGAGGTCAAATATCTTTTTGAGGAGCTACAGTTATTACTAATCTTCTATCAGCAATTCCATACTTAGGTACGGAAATTGTTCAATGATTATGAGGTGGATTTGCAGTTGATAACGCTACATTAACACGATTTTTCACTTTACATTTCCTTCTTCCATTTGTAATTGCAGCTTTAGTAATAATCCATCTACTAGCTCTACACCAAACAGGCTCTAATAACCCATTGGGATTGAATAGAAACATAGATAAAATCCCATTCCATCCATATTTCTCAATAAAGGACTTAATAGGATTCGTAATTATAACTTTAGCACTAATTAGATTAACTTTAATTAATCCTTATCTCCTAGGAGATCCTGATAATTTTACACCAGCCAATCCATTAGTTACTCCTGTACACATTCAACCAGAATGATATTTCCTATTCGCTTACGCAATTCTTCGATCAATTCCTAATAAATTAGGAGGAGTTATTGCATTAGTAATATCAATTGCAATTCTATTTACATTACCATTTACAAATAAAAAAATAATTCAAAGAAATCAATTTTACCCAATCAACAAAATTCTATTTTGATCAATAACTTCAATCGTAATCCTATTAACTTGAATTGGTGCACGACCAGTAGAAGACCCTTACATTTTAACAGGTCAAATCCTAACAGTTCTATATTTCTCATACTTTGTAATTAACCCAATTGTATACAATTTATGAGATTCTAAAATTTTCAAAAATTAGTTAATGAACTTGTATAAGTATATATTTTGAAAATATAAAAAAGAGTAATAACCTCTATTAACTTATACTAAATTTTATTAACTAAATAATTAGGGTAAAAATAAAAAATTTTAAACCAAAAAAGAAAAATAGATAATTCAATGAAACAGGTAAAAATCTCTTCCAACATAAATACATCAACTTATCATACCGATAACGAGGTAAAGTTCCACGAACTCAAATTCAAAGAAAAGATATAAAAGTTAACTTAATAAAAAAGAAAAAGGAACCAAAATCTCCACCTAAAAAAAGTAAACAACATATTATTCTTATAAATAAAATTCTTGCATACTCAGCCAAAAAAATTAAAGCAAATCCACCTCTTCTATATTCAACATTAAAACCTGAAACTAATTCAGATTCGCCTTCAGCAAAATCGAATGGAGTCCGATTAGTTTCAGCTAATCTAGAAACAAATCATACTATACCTAAAGGTAAACATAAGAATAAAAATCACATATAAGTTTGATATTTCAAAAAATCATTCATATTCAATCTAGACACTAAAAATAGAAAAGAAAGTAAAATTAAAGATAATCTAACTTCATAAGAAATTGTCTGAGCAACAGACCGTAAACATCCTAACATAGCATAATTAGAATTAGAAGATCATCCAGCAACTATGACAGCATAAACACCCAATCTAGAAATACACAAAAAAAATAATAAACCTAAATTAAAATTAAATAAAACAGTTAAAAAAGGCATACACATTCAAAGAAACAAAGCTAAAAACAAATTCATAATTGGAGCAAAATAATAAATATAATAATTAGATATATATGGATAAATTTGTTCCTTAGTAAATAACTTAATTGCATCTCTAAAAGGCTGTAAAATTCCCATTAAACCTACCTTATTAGGACCTTTTCGAATCTGAATGTAACCTAAAACTTTACGCTCTAATAAAGTTAAAAAAGCAACACCTACTAATACACAAACAATTAAAATTAAACTTCTAACAAATATTAAAATATAATCCTTCAAAATCAAGTGTTATCTGTATAATTCAATACTTAATTAAATTCTAAATTTAATGCACTAATCTGCCAAAATAACATTAATATTCAAAAAAAAATAAATTTTACTAATAATCGGTCCTTTCGTACTAAATCATTAAAATCAAATTAAGATAGAAACCAACCTGGCTCACACCGGTTTAAACTCAGATCATGTAAAATTTTAAAGGTCGAACAGACCTAATAAACTAGCTTCTGCACCAGTTCTAAATTTTAATCCAACATCGAGGTCGCAAACTCTTTTATTGATAAGAACTCTCCAAAAAAATTACGCTGTTATCCCTAAGGTAATTTACTCTTTTAATCAAAATAATTGGATCAATTAAACATAAATTAATGTAAAAAATAAAGAAAAGTTAAATTAATTTTCTAATCACCCCAATCAAATAAATAAACAACTTTAAAAAATTTAATTCTTAAAAACAAAAAATCATTTTAATTTATTAAACTCTATAGGGTCTTCTCGTCTTTAAACAAAATTTAAGCTTTTTAACTTAAAAATAAAGTTATAAAAAATTTAAACAGAGACAGTTTTTTTCTCATCCGACCATTCATTCCAGTCCTCAATTAAAGAACTAATGATTATGCTACCTTTGCACAGTCAAAATACTGCGGCCATTGAATCAATCATTGGGCAGGCCAGACCTTATATATTTAACAAAAAGCCATGTTTTTAATAAACAGGTGAAAAAAAGATTGCCGAATTCCTTTGCTTAACCTTACAATTATTAATACAAAATAAAATAATTTATACTAATTCTATCATTATAAATTCAACTATTAAATTAAATTAAACTTCTTAATATAAAACTTAAACTTAATATAAATCTTAAAACAAAAAGACTAATTATTAAATATTATAAAAAATAAAAAATTCTAATCCTATTTATCTTTTAAAAAATAACTAAGTTATAAAAATTTAATTTTTAAGCTCATCCCTAAAACTATTAAAATATTAAATTAAACAAAATAAAAAAATATAAAATTTAAATAATATTCTGAATTAAATTCATTTCTTAAGAAACTAGATATATTAAAAAACGAATAACGTTTCATTACCAAAAAATTATTTTAAATATTTATTCAACAATAAAAATAAATAATAATTTAGCTCTTTTTAATTCGAGAAATTAAAATCCAATAAATTTAATTAATAAACCCTGATACACAAGGTACTAAAAATAAATTATTCTTTTTTAAATTTAAAATATTTCTAACACTATACTAATACACTATAATTAAAATAATTGATTCAATAAAAATTACTAAAAACAAATATTATTTTAAACAAAATAAAATAAAAAACTAAATATAAATAAAATTTTAAATTCAAATTAAATTGATTTGCACAATTAACTTTTTAATGTAAATAAAATGCTTTATAACAAGCTCTAATTTGCTATCAAGAAACACTTTCCAGTACCCCTACTTTGTTACGACTTATTTCAATCTAAATGAAAGCGACGGGCAATATGTGCATATTTTAGAGCTAAACCATAATAAAAAAATCTATATTATTACTTTCAAATCCACCTTCAAAACAAAATTTCATTAAAAAATCCGTGTAAATAAATTTATTGTAACCCATTTCCTCTTACTTATAAGCTGCACCTTGATCTGATTTATTTTAAAATAATAAATTCCGAACATTTTTATTCTAATGAAATGTTCAACTACGACGATATACAAACTAATTAAAGCAAGCACAATATAACGTGGACTGTCAATTACGGAACAGGTTCCTCTGAAAAGACTAAAACACCGCCAAAATCTTTAATTTTCAAGATAATAACTAATACTAATTCAACATAAAACTTCACATTTCCAATAATAGGGTATCTAATCCTAGTCTATAAAAGAAATTTCATAGCTTCATTAGCCAAAAATATTAATTTAATAAATTTATAATTTCACCTAATAAATTTAAATTAACATAATTAGATAAACAACTAACTATTTATCAATAAGAAATAATTGCATCATTTGTATAACCGCAACTGCTGGCACAAATTTTGTCGATACTAAATTATATTTCTAAATCAAATTTTCATTAATTTATAACTAAACATACTGCGAATGAATTATATAATTAATACTATTTAAGTAAAAATCAGTCCACACAAAAATTTACATATAAATAAAATAAAAACTAATTATTTAAGCTAGAATAAAACTTTATATTAAAATATAATATGATAAACACAAATTTTGAACCAAAAAAAATCAACTCATAAAAAAAAAAAATTAAAATCCTAAACATTTTTTTAATAAAACAAAATATTAAAATAAATATAAACACAATTTCAACTATCTCCCCTACCCAAAGTGCAAGATTATACCGAAATCCCAAACAAGTAAAATATAATCCTGCAATGAACAATTAACATAACCGAAATCCAAACTTGAAAAATACAAATTTGAAAAATAAACAACGATAGCATAAAATTTCGAAATTAAGTAAATAAAATTGCCTCCCAACAAATTTTAAGTAGACCTCCCAATCTACAATTAAATACTTAACTTTCAGTCCTCCCAAACCAAAATTGATCCGAAAAATTACACAAAAAAAAAATGAATCCAAGTACAAGCGAGAACCTCCCAATTCAAGCAAACACTTACTAAACGAAAATTAATTAGACCTCCCAATCAATTAATTTATAAAATTATTAAATCAATATAAAAATAAATTATCAATATTAAACAAACATGAATTTTTTAAAAATTGATTTTTTATTATCAAATAAAACTTTTTATATAAACAAAATAAAATAAACATATATAAGTTTAAAATCAATTTTAAATTAAAACAAGATTAATTTTTTATAAAAACTAAATTTAAAATTATTATAAATTAAATTTACCACTTAAAATTAAATTTATAAACAAAAATAATAAAAAATTAATATTACTGGTAATATTCAATATATACTAAAATTTAAAAGTAAATATAAAAATTAGGGAAATTTTTTTTTTTTTTTTCAGTAAAGATTTCTCTATTATATAATTGATTTATAGTACATTAATCAATAAGTATTATATTAAATCAATAATTGTTGAATTATTGTAAGTGATCTTTATTAATAATTTTAAAATTAATAATATGGGAACGATAATTTAAAAATTAGAGATAGTATATTAATAAATTTATTATTATATATATAAATATTAATAATCCAGTAGTGTTCCCCATTCATTACGCCATATATAGAATGATATACTTCTTTCTTTTTTCCAATTAAACAGAGTTTAATCGAGTCAGATTCGTATATATATTAAACAGAATATACCCGGAAATAGACCTCTTTGTTTTTAACTTTCAATAGATTTAAACTTGATTAGGTTGATCTATATATATATAAATAATTCTCAAATATTGATACGTTAAACAAATATTGACAACAGAAATGACACATTATAAAAACACCAATTTTAGGTACTTTCAGGGATTCAAGTTAAGTTAATAAATTTTCGTCAGAAAAATAGGTTTGCAAAATTTTGCAAAATTTTGAAAAATTTTCAAAAATTTTTGAAAATTTTTATACTTTATTGAAATAACTATCGAACATCCCGCACAACACAAATTTTATCAATTTTTTGACCTGAAAAAAAAAATATAAAAAAAAATCAATTTAATTTTCACAGTTTTTTAAAATATTTAACTTAATTTTTATATTTAACAAAAAACAACTAAATTGAAAAAAAAACAAAAAATTAATTCCATTTTTAGGAAAAACCAATAAAAAAATAAAAATTAATACCAAAAACACTCACATTTGAAATTAATTTTTTGTTATAATTACCCATGTTTAAATTTTTTTTTTTTATTATAAAGTTTTAATCTACTGACAAAAAAAAATATTTTAAAAAATCAAAATAACCAAAAT